CTCTGAAAAAAATTACAACACACGACTATAAGATATTCTATTTTCCCATAGAAATGTGTTCGCTCAAGAAAGACTCCAGAAGATATTGATCGTAAATAAGAAGACTGTTTACGAAGAAACAGGAATAGATATTCGTATTCATATACATAAGAATTATGTAGGAACCAAAAGAATCTTTTCGTTCTTTTTGAAAAGACGTAAATGGATTTCTTTGAAGTAATGATACTATTCAAATTATGATATTCGTGGAAAAACAATCGTAATAAATGCAAAGAAGGAACATCTTTGATCCAGCATTGAAGGATTTGAACCAAGATTTCCAGATGGATGGGGTGGGGTATTAGTAGATCTGATACATAATTTAAATGTGATAATTTATCCTCTAAAAAGGGAAATATTGAATGAATAGATCGTAAATTATGAGATTTTGGTATTCTTTTTTCTTCAAGGGAAGATACTAATCGCGACGAGAATGGAATTTCCAGAATGACTCCAAAACCTTCTGATACCATTTGAGAATAAAAATGAGAAGAAAAAGAATTCTTGTGCCCCCAAAAACCATTTTCCTTTTGGTTAGAATCATTCACCGAAGAAATCAAAGATTTCTGTTGATACATTCGAGTAATTAAACGTTTCACAAGTACTAAACTAGATTTATTGTCATAACCAATAATTTCCACAGGTTCGTAAAAAATAAAACTATTAAAGCTATGATAATGAGCAAGTGAGTAAATATACTCCTGAAGGAGTAGTGGATATAGGAAGTTTTGTTGCCGAAATCTATCTTTTTTCAATCTAAATATCCTTGTAATTCTGCCATTTAAATACATTTCTACTGTAACCAAAAAAGGGAGGCACTTCTTGTGTTATGAAATGATACATAGTGCAATATGGTCAGAACGGCGTATGCATATATTGTATTATGCACTGTCTATACTTTTACTTTCAATTTCAATAATAATAATATAGACTTTTATACATGTAAAAAACATAATGATAATCTAATAAAGTAAAAGATTATATAAAAGTAAGAACAAATTAAAGAATATATACCCCGGAGACAGAGAGCCCAATCTACAGATCTTTTTTCTTTCCCTTTCTTTCTATCCAATTTGGATTTCTTTTACTTGTTAATATAAGTAGAATAACAATAAAAGAAAGAAATAAAATAACAATAAGAAAAAGGGGTAAAAATCTTTTATTTTTGCAACCCAATCACTCTTTTGACTTTGGAAAAAAAATACCTTTTTTATCACTATACTATTTCTTCTACACATCCGTCTTCAATCCACAATAAAGAATAATTAGGATTAATAAAAAAAAGAATCAATGGTCCACTCACAATTCACAAGAGAACCTTTTCCCACATCAGGCACTAATCTATTTTTAACGCATAATTAGTAATTTGATCGGGTAATCATTCAAATTAAGAAGGGAAGCTCGTTACTTTTTTGTCTTACTCGAATTGGAGCCATAAGGCTCTATCCATTTATTCACTAGACCAAAAATACTTTACCAATTGTTATCAAAAGAAAAACTCTCGTTCTATTTCTATTATGAGTACTAGAAATCTTTTTTTCTATGATTTTATTATTCTTTTTACGACATGCTTTTTTTTCCATTCATTACCTTTCAGGATCAGTCGCAGTCTTATAAACTCTACCAATAGTCTAGACGAATTCCTTCATCCAAATGTGTAAAAGATCATAGTCGCAATTAAAAGCCGAGTACTCTACCGTTGAGTTAGCAACCCGGATCAATATGAAATGTAGATATGATCGAAATAAAAAAAATACAACAAACTCATTCATTTTACTAAAGTGAAGGAAAGAAAGAGCCGATAGGGAATGGGGATAAAAAGATCTATTTATATACGATAAAATTATATTTGTTTGATACGCCATTGTCAATATGAATGGACTTTTTTATCAAACAAATTTCAAGAAATTAGATAGAAATTTGTGTTGGATTAGCATAATATAAAGAATAAAACTTTGAGCGGAAAAAAAATAAGGAAAAGGTAAAGATAGCAAAAATAGCGGTTTTATTTAATCAAAAAAAGAAAGGTACAATACAAATACAAGAAGAAAGATTACCCCCCTTGTTTGGGGGGTTCCACAAAAAGAAGAAAGAAAAAGAAGAATAAAATAAGTATGAATAGAACAAGAAAAGAAAAAACTTTGAATAAAGATTTACACAAAGATAGGTACTAGTTACCCTATCCTTTTTTTATTCATAATTCTTGTTTTTCCTTTCTTTTTTTATCAAAAGAAACTCGAAATTCTTTAAAGAATTCTGCCTTCCTTAAAATATCATAAACAGTTCCTGTGGGTTGAGCACCTTTTTCAAGGAAATATAAAATAGCAGGAACATTTGAATAAGTTTGATTCTTTATCGGATCATAAAAACCCACTTTTCGAAGATCTCTTCCTTCTCTTCGGGATCGAACATCAATTGCAACGATTCGATAGATGGCTCATTGGGATAGATGTAGATAAAAGATGCCCCCCTAGAAACGTATAGGAGGTTTTCTCCTCATACGGCTCAAGAAAAAATGATTATAATTTCTAGAATTTCTCTATCTATCTATCTATTATCTATATAGATAGATAGATAGAGAAATGGATCCATAAAGAATTAGACTGTAATTTGAGCCTTTTTTTCCTTCTTTACAGAAAAAGAAATTTCATTTGTACTCCTAACTCAAGTTGGGTAGTTTTGAAAGAGTTCAAAAGGAAATCCTTAGAATTTCTTGAGCTGTCTCTAACTTCTTTTTTTGTCTCCTTTCATATATATATTTTTTTTACTCATTCTGATCCAATTGTTGAGACAAGTGAAAATAGTGTTTCCTTGTTCCGGAATTTGTTGTCTTTTCTTTGCGCTTTGTGAAATCATTGGGTTTAGACATTACTTCGGTGATCCTTACTCCTTTTCAAAAAAGCAGCAACATACCTTTTGTTTTTTGTTCTTTCTATGGAAAGAAAATGAAAAAATCATACGAAAGATTGATTCCTTTGTGATACACTCTTGATTGAAACAGTTTAAAAATTTCGACAAATTTGATTTTTTCATTTCAAACTTGTTCATTTTTGAACCTCTCCATTTATCTATATTTAGATATTGATAATATATTTACAAAGTTGGTCTAACTTATTGATTGTCACTAACCCTAGATTATTCCCCCGATAAATGAATCAATCATTTTTGCTCGAGCTCCATCATATGCTATACCTTTAATATACCACTTTAATATACCATTAGTATCTTTATTTAGTTATTTAGTAACCCAAGACAAATTAAATTAGGTTCCTAGCAGAACAAATTATGTCGAGACAAGAGCATCTTCATTCGTATAGAAAGAGAAGATGGTGGATGTCAGAATCCACAGCCAATCATGTCCTTCAAGTCGCACGTTGCTTTCTACCACATCGTTTCAAACGAAGTTTTACCATAACATCCCTCTCATTTTATTTTAATTTGGAACCGTATGCAATTGATTCAATATGGAATCATGAATAGTCATTGGCTGAACCAATTGATACATAATAATCTACACTTATAGATAAGTGTTATCCGGAAAGGATTTCACTTAAAAATACCACATAATTTTCTTATATGAATAATATCACATGAAAAAAAACAAATCAGTTTTAAGCAAACTTATTTACATCTTCAACAGATCTTTCGGGATTGTCCATAATAAACCTCTTTTTATTAAAAAAGAAATTAGAAACCTCAAAAAAAGCCTTTGACTTTACTTTCATTCAAATGAAAAAAAATACCCATGAATGGATAAAAGTTTTTAGCCACTTTAACTAAATTTAACTAAATGTTTAACTAAATACTAAATATTTCATTATTAGAATAATAAGATAATCTGAAATGAAATAATAAGATAAAATAATAAGATAATATTAATAAGAAAAATATACAAAATAAAAATATACAATTACATACAATAATTATATTTATTTTATTTTATTTCTATTTTATACTCTTATTTAATATATTACATTACATATTTTTATAAATATTTTCTCATTTTTTCTTTATGACATATGATTTTTCTAATATTATGATTTACTTATTATTTACCATCTCCAATGAAATCTTATTTTCATTTAATTGAAAACAGAGAGATAGTTTGAGAATAAAGTTTCTTTGTTTTCATTATTATGGAGTAGAAAAAATCTCGTGTAAGGTAAGATCAAAGAGAAAATAAGAATCCTTGGATTCTTATCTTTTCGCATCCATATACATCATATAAAAAAATAATCGTTAACAAAAGTAATCACGAATATTTATATTTAATAATAAAATACTTTAGTAAAAAAAAAAAAAGATATGATTCTAAGAATGATTCTTAGAATTCAGATTGGATAACATTGTATCCAACATTAAACAGAAAATTGTTGAATTAAATTTTCAATTTCAATAGAGAAGAATCTTTCGTTTCTAATGCAAACGATCTGGGACGGAAGGATTCGAACCTCCGAGTAACGGGACCAAAACCCGTTGCCTTACCGCTTGGCCACGCCCCATTTTGATTTGGTCTAAGAAAAAATAAGATAAATATTTGTTATTCGTCAATAACCAACCAAAAGAAATATAGGACATGTTGTCGCTAGGATTCAACACAATAGATATAGAATCAAAAAGATTAATTGATCATTACTTAGAATTCAATTAAGATATTGTATGAAAATAGAATTCCTTGTATTCTTATTTGATTGGAGAATGTAAGGAAGGATTCTTGATTGGGGAGAAGTCAAAGAAAAATAAGAATTTTTTTCTTTTATCTGCATCTGCCTTTTTATTTGAAAATTTTCCTCAGAAAAACAACTCAATCCAATCTGATAATTTATTATCATTTCAATTTAATTTGAATCTTTAAGAACAAGAAAAGAATATTTGTTATGTTTAATATCTTTAGTTTAATCTGTATCTGTCTTAATTATACCCTTTATTCGAGTAGTTTTTTCTTCGCCAAATTGCCTGAGGCTTATGCCTTTTTCAATCCAATTGTAGACGTTATGCCCGTTATCCCTTTACTCTTTTTTCTATTAGCCTTTGTTTGGCAAGCTGCTGTAAGTTTTCGATAAAAATGAAATCTCTATTCAATTCATAATTTCTTCGATAAAAAAAAGATGATATTTTTCTTCTGAAAATCAATAAGATCATAAATAAGATTCAAATAAGTCTGGACATTAGGAACCCTCGATTCAAAAAGTGAAATTCTGTTATTTTCTATTTTATATTGAAATTTAATTTGAATAAGGGAAGGGGGTGATGATCTTTATCTTTAATCAGCTAATCAGCTTATTTCTTCTTTTGTTCTGACCTTTCCTTTCTAAAATCCCATACAATACCTAATTATAGATATGGATATGACAAGAAATTTTTGATAACGAAAAAATACGAATCTTATTACATTAGAAAGAAATTCGTGAAAAGAAATTTCAAAAAAACTTCCTTTTTTTTCATCTTTAGAGCGTCATATCAAAATAGTGTCTAGTGTGTGTCGTAAAATAGGTGATCTATTTCCTTAAAAAAAAATGATCTTATCTTATCTTGGAGATTTGTAATGCTTACTCTTAAACTATCCGTTTACACAGTAGTAATATTCTTTGTTTCTCTCTTCATCTTCGGATTCTTATCTAATGATCCGGGGCGTAATCCCGGGCGTGAAGAATAAAAAAAGATATGAGATTTGTTTTTACTTTTTCCTTAATTTTTTCATAGGTATTTCATAGGTAAATGTATAAAGAAATGGAATAGATACTAGATATAAAGAAATGGGATAGATACTAGATAAAGATAAAAGATTCATAAAAGAAAATAATCGAAATTTATTTCAATTCTAAAATCTCAAGTGATCAGGGGGATCGGAGAGAGAGGGATTCGAACCCTCGGTACGAATAATTCGTACAACGGATTAGCAATCCGACGCTTTAGTCCACTCAGCCATCTCTCCCCATTCAAAATTGAAAATTTATCTTTAACATGTGAAGCCAAGATTGAGAACAATTTTTATTTTCCTTCAATGATTCGAAACAGATTTATCCAATAGAAAGAATACCTTACTTCTTTTATTTTGTACAAAAGGTTCATTTCCCCGGCCTGGTTAAGTATAAGTACTGACCGGGCCAGTACTTCTTTTGTTCCGACGAATAAAAATTGTTATTGAAACAAGAAGAGTAATTTTTATTCCCATTCCTAATTATTAGAAATTAGATAAGATTCTAATAGATAGATTATTTTAGAAATTCTTTAAAAAATTATCTAGATCTAGATTAATGATTAATATAGAATATATAGAATATTCTATATTGAAATTGAAATATTAGAGATTATATATCTATTCTTAGTATATTATAGTACCTTATATAGTAATTCTAGTAAATTAGTAGTAATTCTAGTAAATTAGAGTATAAATTCTAATATTTAGTCTTTATAGTAAAAGTGTTCTACTTTAATAGTATTATAGTATCTAGTAATATAGTACTAATCGTCGTCTTTATTTTATTATTCTTAAGTATAAAATTCAGAAATTCATTAATGAAAAATGAATTTCATTATAAATGAAAGTTGAAGTTCAGTATTATATTCATCTTAATAATTCATTTAAGAAGTCTTAATAAGAAAGAAGTATTAATATTAATAAATAAATAAAATATATCTTATAATATCTTATAAGATATATAATATCATAATATCAAATAGAAAACACATATTTATAAAATGAGACTCTAAATCATTTACTTGTTCAAAGCAAAGTACAAGCTTGAAAGTTTGAGGCCCAATTTACCCGAATTCAGAAAATCTGGTGGTTCAAGTGAAGGGAGGTTTCAAAAAAAAAAAATACTTATAATTTTAGTACACTATTGAAATTTGACTAAACTTTTTGCTATTCACCTATTTTTTTTCAAGTTTTCAATTTCGCGCCGCAGTGGAGAAAAATACGTGTTAATGCTGGAATTTTCATGATTCTGATGCTATCTTGACTGCGTCTGATTACTTTGTTGGACAAATGGTCCATTCATATTCAATAATGAATATGTAGCGGGTATAGTTTAGTGGTAAAAGTGTGATTCGTTCTATTAACAACTTCAATAGTTAAGGGGTCTTTCCATTTTTTTCATATTTTATATTCCGATCAAAAACTTTATTTCTTAAAAAGATTTAATCCTTTAAACCTCAATAGGACATTTGAGGAAAGAATATACATTCTCACGATTTCTATCCAAAAGGCAATCATAATTTTAATAAAAAAATTGGATTATGGAGTCGAGAAGCATAATTTTTTTGATTGGTTCAATTCTTCCAATTGAATGAGTATGAATAAAGGATCTATGGATGATAGTACAAAACTTTCAATCGTAACTAAATCTTCAATTTTTGCGCTAAAAAAGGGGGAGATTGAAGCCAAATAGCTAGAAAATGATGGTTTTGGTTTACTAGAACCCTCGGCTTCTTGTTTCAGCTCGGTAGAAATAAAAT